ATTGCTATCACAAGAATTGAAAAGCCTTATGGACAACCTAATATTCTTGCAGAATATATAGCTTTACAATTAAAAAATAGAGTATCATTTCGAAAGGCAATGAAAAAAGCTATTGAATTAACTGAACAAACCGGTACAAAAGGAATTCAAGTGCAAATTGCAGGGCGTATCGACGGAAAAGAGATTGCACGTGTCGAATGGATCAGAGAAGGCAGGGTTCCCTTACAAACAATTCGCGCTAAAATTGATCACTGTTCCCATACAATTAGAACTATCTATGGAGTCTTAGGCATCAAAATTTGGATATTTGCAAACTTTGTAAACCAAGAATAAGAAAATAAGAATAATGGACCTTTCTTTATCTCGTCATTCTGCTCATCAATAGAAAGAATTTCGAAACTCTTTTCTTATTTTTTTTTCTTAATCAAATAAAAACGAACAATTATAATTCTATAAGGTTGAATAAAAATTTGATTTACCCTTTAATTTAATTTAAATTTTAGTATAATTGCTATGCTCAGTGTGTGACTCGTTAGTTTTTTCTTTAGATTTGAGAATTGAGACTGAAAAGAAAAACCCCACTATAAACTTAATAACTATCAAAACTAAAGAAACTCAAAACTAATAACCAACTTATTGCTTCGTATTGTCGAGATCCCAAGAAACAGTCACTATATGACTGAATCAATCATATAGTTGTAGCAACTGAAATCCTTTTCATAAAAAAGAAATCTGATTATGAATTGTGAAAAAAAAAGGGATGTGGAAAAAGGAAGGATGATAGAAAGAGAGAATAAAGATCTAAATGATATATGATTCCCATATGTATGGTTTATGAAGAATTACCCCATAAAAAAGGCAGTGTTATAAAGCATCAATATCAATATAAATAAAAATAGAATAAGAAATATACTAAGAAATATAAAATATAATATAAAATATAATAAATAGAATATATAAGTGATAAATAGAATTAGAATATATAAGAAAGAAAATAGAAACATATAAGAAAATATAATAAAAGAATTAAAATAAATATTAATCTAAATAATCTAATCAATATTCAATATGTAATCAATATTCAATATGGATAATATAGTCTATTATGTATGTAAGTATGTAATTAAGATAGAAAAATAAAGAATCTAAATAATAGAAAATAGAGAATAATTAAATTGAGCTTCGGGTTAAGAAAAACTGAGGAGATTGACTCGGAAACAAATAACAGATTCTGTTGAGAGCTCCATTGCAAAGTTCAGGCCTAAGCATTAATAGAGAAGCTCTGGGAACGATGGAACCTGTGATTACATAGGATTTTCTTGAAAACGAATCAATCCTAATGATTCATTAGGTAGGATGGCGGAGTGAACCAAGAAAAAATGGATTTCTTCTGAATGGTCATGAATTGACCCTACAAATAAAGGAGGAAAGAGTCAATATTCGCCCGCGAAAACTTTCTTTATTTTTATTTCATTTAAGAATTTCATTTATTGGATGACTATTGGCGTGATTCAATGATTCAATAGAGGTAAAGAAAAATACTTTATCAATTTTGATAAAAGAAAGAAGCATTATTTAGATTGTTTATATATAAACAAACACGCCTAGTTAGCTAGTTATCTATACAGCTACCTAATGTACAGCTACCTAATGTAACAAATTCAATATAAAAAGAATTAGTATATTCTTTCTTTTCACTTTTCATAGAATAAAATACATGTTTCTCTTGAATGTGTAATTTTATTGAATCATTTCATTCGCGAGGAGCTGGATGAGAAGAAACTCTCATGTCCAGCTCTGCAGTAGAGATGGAATTCAGAAAAACCATCAACTATAACCCTAAAAGAACCAGATTTCGTAAACAACATAGAGGTAGAATGAAGGGAATATCTTGCCGAGGCAATCATATTTGTTTTGGCAGATACGCTCTTCAGGCACTTGAACCTGCTTGGATCACAGCTAGACAAATAGAAGCAGGGCGAAGAGCAATGACACGATATGCGCGTCGTGGTGGAAAGATATGGGTACGTATCTTTCCCGATAAACCTGTTACTGTAAGACCTACAGAAACACGTATGGGTTCGGGCAAGGGATCCCCCGAATATTGGGTATCCGTTGTTAAACCGGGCCGAATAATTTATGAAATGAGTGGAGTATCCGAAGCTGTAGCCAAAGTTGCTATGGAAATAGCTGCATGCAAAATGCCTATACGAACTCAATTTGTTATTTCAGGATAGGTAAACAAAAGTAAAAGAAGAAGGAAGGAGTATTAAGAATAAAAAAACAACCACGGATTTATTTATCTCTGGACAGACAATATTTCTTTTTTCCATTATCTTGAAATAAGAGATTAAAATAAAAATGATATGATTCAACCTCAGACCCTTTTGAATGTAGCGGATAACAGTGGAGCTAAAGAATTAATGTGTATTCGAATCATAGGAACTGGTAATCACCGATATGCTCATATTGGCGATGTTATTGTTGCTGTAATCAAAGAAGCAGTGCCCAACATGCCTCTAGAAAGATCAGAAATAGTTAGAGCTGTGATTGTACGCACGTGTAAAGAGCTAAAACGTGACAACGGCATGATAATACGATATGATGACAATGCAGCGGTTATAATTGATCAAGAAGGAAATCCAAAAGGAACTCGAATTTTTGGTGCGATTGCTCGGGAATTGCGACAGTTGAATTTTACTAAAATAGTTTCATTAGCACCCGAAGTTTTATAGATGAAAATAGTATATATCCTATCTTCCTATCTATATATAGAATAGAGTATTCAAATATCTGAAATAGATCCAATTAATAGATTGTGTCTCATGTATATACTTGAAATTTCTAATAATTTTTTAGAATCTATAATAATTAAAAAAAAAAGATTCAATAAAAAAGAAAACAAAAAAGAAGCATGTTGATTATATCAAAATTAGGAGGCACCAATAACTATAGTTCGTCATGGGTAAGGACATTATTGCCGATATAATAACTTCTATAAGAAATGCTGACATAGATCAAAAGACAAGAGTTAAAATAATATCTACTAATATCACTAAAAACATTGTGAAAATACTTTTACGAGAAGGTTTTATTGAAAACGTTCGAAAACATAAAGAAAGTCAAAAAAATTTCTTGGTTTCAACCTTACGACATAGAAAGACTAGGAAAGGGAATAAAATAAATTTAAAGCGTATAAGCCGACCCGGTCTACGAATATATTCCAACTATCAACAAATTCCTAAGATTTTAGGTGGAATGGGAATTGTAATTCTTTCTACTTCTCGAGGTATAATAACAGATCGAGAAGCTCGATTAGAAAAAATTGGAGGAGAAATTTTGTGTTATATATGGTGATTCTCTTGGGGTACCCTAAATTTATCTCGAACTTACTATTTGTAAAATAGAGAGGAGAAATGAATTATAGAACTCTTCCTCTATTAGTTAATACTTAAAGGGGGTTCCCTGGAATGAAAGAACAAAAATTGATTCATGAGGGTTTAATTACTGAATCACTACCCAATGGTATGTTCCGAGTTCGATTAGATAATGAAGATCTAATTCTAGGTTATATTTCAGGGAGAATCCGGCGCAGTTTTATACGTATACTACCCGGAGATAGAGTCAAAATTGAAATGAGTCGTTATGATTCAACCAGGGGACGTATAATTTATAGACTTCGCAAAAAAGATTCGAACGATTAGATCCTTCTTTTAAACATCCTTTTCGTAGAGATAGAATTAAAATACAATAAACTGATTTTTGTTTGCAAAAAAAATAGATTCAGAATGAAAGTAAGGAATGATAAATATGAAAATAAGGGCTTCTGTTCGTAAAATTTGTGAAAAATGTCGCTTGATTCGTAGGCGGGGGCGAATTATAGTCATTTGTTCCAATCCGAGACATAAACAGAGACAGGGGTAAAGAACTTTTTAATTTTTAAAAGAAAACCCATGTACATGTAAAAATAAACAAGAACGGATTCGTTTTCATATGAAATGGATATCCCCGTCTCTTTCTGTAGATTTATGATTCTTCTTTCTTTTTATTTTATTCTTATGAATATAATCTAATAAAATATGACAAAACCTATAGCAAAAATTAGTTTACGTAAAAATGCACGTATTGGTTCAAATAAGAATGAACGTAGAATACCAAAAGGAGTTATTCATGTTCAAGCGAGTTTCAATAATACTATTGTAACTGTTACAGACGTACGAGGTCGGGTGGTTTCTTGGGCTTCCGCAGGTACTTCTGGATTCAGAGGCACAAGAAAAGGAACACCCTATGCTGCTCAAGCCGCGGCATTTAATGCTATTCGTACATTAGTTGATCAGGGTATGCAACGAGCAGAAGTTATGATAAAGGGTCCAGGTCTCGGAAGAGATGCGGCATTACGAGCCATTCGTAGAAATGGGATACTATTAAGTTTCGTACGTGATGTAACACCCATGCCGCATAATGGATGTCGCCCCCCTAAAAAAAGACGTGTGTAGAAATAAGAATTCAATAGATTCCAAGAGAAATAAATGATTCAATGATCTGATCCAATTATTATAAATAAAAGAAAAAGAAAAGTATGGTTCGAGAAGAAGTAGTAGGATCCACTCGAACACTACAGTGGAAATGTGTTGAATCAAGAGTAGACAGCAAGCGTCTTTATTATGGTCGTTTCGTTCTGTCCCCGCTTATTAAAGGTCAAGCCGATACCATAGGTATTGCCATGCGAAGGGCTTTACTTGGAGAAATAGAAGCAACATGTATCACACGTGCAACATCTGAAAATGTGCTGCATGAATATTCTACGATAGCAGGTATTGAAGAATCAGTACATGAGATTTTACTAAATTTGAAAGAGATTGTATTGAGAAGTAATCTTTATGGAGTTAGGGACGCATCCATTTGCGTCAGGGGTCCAAAATACATAACAGCTCAAGATATCATCTCACCACCTTCTGTAGAAATAGTTGACACGACACAGCATATAGCTAACCTGACAGAACCAATTGATTTGTGTATTGAATTACAAATCAAGAGAGATCGCGGATATCGTATGAAATCCACAAATGACTCTCACGATGGAAGTTATCCTATAAATATTGTATCTATGCCTGTTCGAAATGCAAATCATAGTATTCATTCTTATGGGAATGGGAATGAAAAACAAGAGATACTCTTTCTAGAAATATGGACGAATGGAAGTTTAACTCCTAAAGAAGCACTTTATGAAGCTTCTCGTAATTTGATTGATTTATTGATTCCTTTTCTACATGCAGAGGAAGAGGACATGAATTTCGAGGAAAATGAAAACAGATGGAATCTACCCCTTTTTTCCTTTCAAGACAGATTCACTAATCTCAAGAAAAACAAAAAAGGAATTCCATTGACATGTATTTTTATTGACCAATCAGAATTGTCTTCCAGGACCTATAATTGTCTCAAAAGGTCCAATATACATACATTATTGGACCTTTTGAGTCACAGTCAAGAAGATCTTATGAAAATGGAATATTTTTGCATAGAAGATGTAAAACAGATATTGAGCAATCTACAGAAGCATTTTGCAATAAATTTACCTAAGAAAAAGTTATAATTTTAAATCCATTGGATTCTTTTCATTTTTTCTTTTTTATTTATAAAAAAGAATGGAATAAGTTTTGAATCTCCGACACGGTCCATATATTTGCAGAATTTGCGGAATAGATCATAATAAGATTGATGTATCTAAGGAAGATCCAGAAGGCGATCTTCCTTAGATACTTATGTCGTGGTATTTAACGGTTTAATCAATTTGAAAAAGACCTAAAGTTAGGGATTTCTCAATAGGTAAAGTTGCTCCAATACCTAACCAAAGAGCTACTGCGGTACCGATCAAAAAGACTGTTGTGGCTACTGGACGACGAAATGGATTTTGGAATTTATTGACATTCTCCAAAAAAGGTACTGTCAATAATCCTATTGGTACTGAAACCATTAAAAGAACACCCAATAATTTATTGGGTACTGTGCGAAGTATTTGAAATACAGGAAAGAAGTACCATTCGGGTAATATTTCCAACGGAGTTGCAAATGGATCCGCTGGTTCACCGATCATTGACGGCTCTAGAACTGCTAAGCCCACATTACATGCAATAGTGCCTAGAATTACTACTGGAAAAATATATAAAAGATCATTGGGCCATGCAGGTTCTCCATAATAATTATGCCCCATCCCTTTAGCCAATTTAGCTCTTAATACAGGATCATTCAAATCAGGTTTCTTTGTTATTTGGATAGGTGAATTCTTGTGGATCCATCCCCCAAAGGAACCGGACATGATAATTTTTTATCATCCGGCTCGAGCAAGAATCAAAAGAATCACAGAAATAGATTCATAGAACATAAATAGGTCTATAGAAATAGAAGATCTATATTTCATATATATCTACATATATCATGTAGAATGACTCTATGTAAGAAAAGAGTAAGAAAAGATTTATCAAATTCATTTACCCGAGTTTCAACAATTCATTATTCATTGCAAAGAATTCATTTCTGGCAACAAGGAAATGCTCAATATCCAAGTCGGCTTACAAATTAGATCATGATCAAGTGCTTTTTGGATTGTCTCATGTCTTTTGGTTGGTATTTATCCCCACAACATCTTGATTGTATTACATACAAAAATACAAAGTTTTTACTTGTTACTAATAAAATCTTAGCCCCTATTCTTCCTTAGATCCCTTATTTAACTCCGATAGTATTATAGATCAGGGTTGATGCAGAGGAAATGAATGCATCTACATACTATAAAAAAACTTATTAAGATTATTATCCAATTAGACTATCAAATTAATACGAAATACTAATACTATCAATTAATTACTATCAATTAATTCTAAGAAAAATTAATAAAAAAGAAGAAAAATCAAACAAAATGAATAAATAGAACATTGGATCATTCCACATCACTTATTATAGGGATCTTACGGAGCCTGTTCATGCATGACCATGACAAGATTCGGGTATGATCATAGAAAATATTCTCCTCAAGCGAACCGGCCTATCCTATTATCCTATGCTATATAAAGGGACTGACGTGATGGTTGGATGCGGAGACACATTGGGTTGTGAATTCCAACGTGGCGGATAAAATCATATATCTGCATGGGCCAATCAATAGTTCAAGTCACACACTCCCATAATCCATCCTCTTTTATGAAAATATACTTCAACTATTCGATTCGTATCAAATAAACAATACTTCATAGTTGAATAGAAGTATCCAAATAACATGCCTTATTTTTCAATAATCCATATTTGTAGCAATGAAAAACTCTTGTTCCTCCCCAATATGATAAATTACAAATATCTATGATCTGCCTTCTCTATAAAGGACCCGAAATACCTTGTTTACGTATCATTGGAAAGTGCATTAACATAAATACGGCAGTAAGAAGAGGCAATACAAAAGTATGTAAGCTATAAAAACGAGTCAAAGTGGACTGGCCCACACTAGCACTTCCACGTAATAATTCTACCAAAGGTGATCCTATTATAGGAATAGCTTCGGGCACGCCTGTTACAATTTTTACTGCCCAATAGCCAATTTGGTCCCAAGGCAAGGAATAACCAGTTACGCCAAAAGATGCGGTCAATACAGCCAGAACCACCCCGGTAACCCAAGTTAATTCGCGGGGTTTTTTAAAACCACCCGTAAGATACACACGAAAGACGTGCAAGATCATCATTAGAACCATCATACTTGCTGACCATCGATGAACTGATCGAATTAACCAACCAAAGTTGGCCTCAGTCATTATGTATTGAACAGAGGAAAAAGCCTCTGTAACAGTTGGACGATAGTAAAAGGTCATAGCAAAACCCGTAGCTACTTGTACTAAAAAACAGGTAAGCGTAATCCCCCCTAGACAATAAAATATGTTGACATGAGGAGGAACATATTTACTAGTTATATCATCTGCAATCGCTTGAATCTCGAGACGTTCCTCGAACCAATCATATACTTTATTGAGATAGGTAATCCAAGAAAGGCTCCCCCTCTGAGAGCCGTATATGAGAATTTCATCTCGTACGGCTCAAGCCGAAACACACAAATACTAGTTTCAACGGATATGGAATAGAGAGTTTAAGAATTCTTGTGGCTTAGCCGCTTGACTCGATTTGACCCAAAGATACGAAGTAAGAAAAATCCGGAATCTCTTCTTTGTGATGATAATGCCAAGAAATAAAATCTCAAGTTGGCTCATCCATCTTTATTTATTTTATTTATGTTAATCGTGACAGGCCTCTTGAATCTTCTCTTCCCTATCTTTTTTTTATAGGAATTCTCTTGTTGAGACCCTATGAATCAATTGAAACCTCAGATTCATACTAGAACCACAATGATTTAAGAAAACCAAAGCTAAACTCAAAGGGTTTCTGAGTAAAAACCATTTGATCATCACTTCTTCAATAAATGTAATAACTCAAAAAAATATATAGAAAGAGGTTTGGAAGTATGAAGGAAAAAATTGTTTGATTTAGAAAAGACCTTTTTTCCATTTTTTTTTATCCGGTTGCGAGGTCTCAATAATAGGTATGAATCATAGTTCAAATATTTCTTTTCTTGATCTATTCTATATAGTCCGTGCTCCAGAGACTAGAATAAATATCTGACGAGGTAGAATCATCTTGATAGAGATGACAGGTCTATTCTCTGTATTATCAATAGGATCAATTATAACAAGTCACACGCTCATATTCCGGAAATGAAATATCGAAACAAATAAATTTCACGATCGAACTACCAGAATGGTCTAGAAATCCAAGTCTTAGGTAATCTTAAGTTAAATTATTAAGTATTTCAGTATTTTAAGCATTAAGTAAGTAATTAAGTAAGTAATTAAGTAAGTATAAGTAAAATAATCTTTTTTGATAGAAAAACTAGGACTTCCTAGTTTTTCTAAACTAATTAATTGAAATTCCATCCAGTAAAACAGATGAATTATAAATTTCTAAAATAATAGATAGAAATATTGCAAATAGAGCCATTGCAACTCCCATAAGTGGTGTAGTCCCCCACCCTGGAGCTACTTTTCCATATTCCGAATTCAATGGTTTCAATAAACTCCCTACGCCAGTTCGTCTTGGCCCAGATCTAGAACTACTCTCAACGGTTTTTGTAGCCATAAATCCTCTTTCATCATGGGTTGAAATCTGTTGACTTTGTATGCTATTCCGTTGTAGTTGTAAATAAACGACATTATCGTGATCTTGAAATTATCGAAAAAATGGAAACAGCAACCCTAGTCGCCATCTCCATATCCGGTTTACTTGTAAGCTTTACTGGGTATGCCTTATATACCGCTTTTGGGCAACCCTCTCAAAAATTAAGAGATCCCTTCGAAGAACATGGGGACTAGTTGAAGTAATGAGCCCCGATATTCATATTGGGGCTCATTACTTCAATGGAAATAATGAAAAATCATTTCACTTTTTTAGTTGGAACTTTAGGTGGTTCTCGAAAAAAGATAGCGAAAAAAATTATCCCTAAAGTCGAAACTAAGAGGAATGTATAAACCAATGCTTCCATAGATTCGATCGTGGTTTACAATTATAGCTTCCACACCTATTCATTTTGAATCATTTACTAAAAAAATTATAAATTAAGATTTACAATTTACTAAATTACTATTACTATCTATATAGTATGTATATAGACTATATATATAGATCTAGTCATATCTTATTACTATTAGATTAATATATTCATAATGAATATATTCATATTGAATATATTGAATATGAAATAGATAATAGATTCAATTAATATAGAAAATAGAAATTCTAGCTCAATTCTATAAATTAACAAATTAGAAATACTAAATAGCTCAATACTAGAAATACTAGAAAGACTATATTACTATTATTACTATATAATACTATTACTATAATGCTATATATATCTAGAAATAGAATCTATAAATCTAATCTAGAATAATAATCTAGAAATATAATGAAATATAATAAATAGAATATAATAAATAGAATTAAATAGAATATATAATAGAATAATATAATAGAAAAAATAATAGAAAATCCTAAAATAGAAATATAATAGGAATCTCAATTTCTATACTTTAAATACTAGAATAAAAGAAAATAGAGGCAAAATATGGCAAAGTAATTTTGTATCAGACTACTTGTCTCCTTGTAGTTGGATCTCCAAGTTTTTGGAATGTTCCAAATTCCACTTGAGCATCCAAATCTGGATCAATACCGGCAAAAACATCTCTAAACAAGGTTCTGGCGCCGTGCCAAATGTGTCCGAAAAAGAAGAGCAAAGCGAACGTAGCATGACCAAAAGTGAACCAACCCCTTGGACTGCTACGAAAAACACCATCGGATTTCAAAGTAGCCCGGTCTAATTCAAAAATTTCACCTAATTGGGCACGTCTAGCATATTTTTTCACAGTAGCAGGATCACTATAAATGACTCCATTGAGCTCGCCGCCATAAAATTCAACAGTTACCCCTACTTGTTCAACACTATACTTGGATTCTGCCCTTCTAAAAGGAACATCAGCCCTCACAATTCCGTCTGCATCTACCAAAACTACCGGAAATGTTTCAAAAAAGGTAGGCATACGACGTACAAAGAGTTCGCGCCCTTCTTTATCTCTAAATATGGGGTGCCCTAACCACCCAACAGCTATTCCATCCCCGTTATCCATTGAGCCTGCTCTGAATAATCCTCCTTTCGCCGGATTATTACCAATGTAATCGTAAAAAGCTAATTTTTCGGGAATTTTAGACCAAGCTTCCGATAAGCTAAGATTTTCGGCTAGTCCGGCCTCAACTCTTCGATATATTTCTTGTTGAAAGTACCCCTGATCCCACTGATAACGAGTGGGGCCAAATAATTCGATTGGTGTAGTTGCTGAACCATACCACATAGTTCCAGCAACAACAAAAGCTGCAAAAAAAACAGCAGCAATACTACTGGAAAGCACAGTTTCAATATTACCCATGCGTAATCCTTTGTATAGACGTTGAGGCGGACGGACACTAAGATGGAATAGACCCGCTAATATGCCCAATGTACCTGCTGCAATATGATGAGAAGCTATTCCCCCCGGAACAAAAGGATCAAAACCTTCCGCACCCCACGCTGGATTTACAGATTGTACTTTTCCTGTTAGTCCATAAGGATCAGACACCCATATTCCAGGACCATATAAGCCTGTTACATGAAATGCACCAAAGCCAAAGCAAGCGAGTCCTGAGAGGAATAAATGAATTCCAAAGATCTTGGGCAAATCCAAAGAAGGTTTTCCCGTACGTTCATCACAGAATATTTCTAGGTCCCAATACACCCAATGCCAGATAGCTGCCAAGAAGCACAAGCCAGAAAACAAGATATGTGCCCCTGCCACACCTTCATAACTCCAAATGCCCGGATTCGTTATAGTTCCTCCCGAGATACTCCAACCCCCCCATGAATTGGTTATTCCTAAACGAGTCATGAAGGGTATAACGAACATGCCTTGTCTCCACATTGGATCAAGAACAGGGTCAGAGGGATCAAAAACCGCTAATTCGTATAGAGCCATCGAGCCGGCCCAACCAGAAACTAGAGCTGTATGCATTATATGGACAGAAAGTAATCGACCGGGATCATTCAATACAACAGTATGAACACGATACCAAGGCAAACCCATGTAAATACCCCTTTATGAAAAAGAAATAGACATTATGTAACTTTATCGCATTGGAAAAGACTAGACCGTGTATTTCACCTGTTCGGTAGATTTTGTATAGGAAAGGATTAATATTTATTTTATTTGTATTCCCTTCTTTTTTTTTAATGAAATAGAATAGAAAGAATTTGAAATAGAAAGAGGGGAACAATTCTATTTCTTTCTATTTAGAAGAACAAAGAGAAACAGATCTTATTCTATACCCGATAAATACCAATATGCAATGGGAGGATTTTGAGGAAAAAAATGCATAGATACTCTTTTAGAATTTGAAATCATTCGAACAGTTGGCTGATTCGATTGATCCCGTTCGTTACAATTTTTATTTATTCATTCTGTCTTCCTCTATGAACCTTCCAGTCCTATATATTCCTAATTCCTAGAATATATTCCTATATATTCTTATATATACTAGTACTAGAATTTATGCTAGAATTCTATCTAGAATAGAATATTCTAAATAGAAAGAAGACTAAAAAAAAAGAGAATATAGAATAAGAATATTAAGAATATGAATATATAGAAAGAATAATAAGAGAATCTATTAGATTAGAATATAGAAATATTCTCATTTCTAATACTACTACTAATACTACTAATACTAATCTCATATATATACTCATATCATATAGTGTATATAATAGATAATATAAGAAGATAATATAAGAATAAGATTATAGAAGATAGAAAATAAGATATTAAAAGATAGAAAATAAGATATTAAAATATATAAAAATATATATAGAATATAGAAATATATAGAATATCAAAATATAAAAGAAAGAGAAAAAATGATGAAGACAATAAAACCATTGTTACGTTTTCATATTAAAGTAAAGTATAGTACTTCATTTTTTTGATTTATCTTAATGCCCATTGGTGTTCCAAAAGTACCTTTTCGGAGTCCTGGAGAGGAAGATGCAGCTTGGGTTGACGTATAGTGCGACTTGTCAGACATATTGGTCATATGGTATTTCCCCGTTATCTCCCCCGATCGAGTATTCTCTGTTTCGCCCAATCCAATATCTATTTATTGGATATTCTATTGATTGAACCATCAATAATTTGGAGCGTGAAGCACAATAATTCCTATTGGGGATCTATATTATCAATTCAAATAATTGATGGTTTACTTGGACTGATAAAATAAAGTATCCAGGCTCCGTTCATATAATACCAAATTGAAAATGGTAAGAGTAAAAATGGTAGTGTAAAATGTAGTAATATAAATCATAAATATTCAATAGAAAAAATCTCATAATAATAATAAATAATATTAGATATTGAAATATTTAAATAAGAAATATTAAATAAATAATATAATAAATCAAAAGAAAATAGACATTTAATGAAATTATTCATAAATTAGGAGATTCATTAGTAATTAAATAGAATATGAATATTATGAATCTAATATAACTTACTATAATATATAATCTATTGTGTAGAATATATGATGATTATGATTACACAATTACCGCTTTTCTAATATAGAATAGACTATTCTTAGACTTACTATAGGTATAATATCAAACTGCCTACCAATGGAGTAGTATGATTAATACATCGAATATTTTGGGGAAAGGTATGAAACAATTGAAAAAAAAAAGAAGTGGTACTGGAATCATTTGACCTATATGCGCAAATGGAATTCGGGCAAATCTTCCCCCGGAGTAGAACAAGAACCTAAAAGAATTGAAAGGGCCCATTCAGGAACAAGAAAATTACATCGTAATTTGAATTTCGATGAAACAATACATCAATGAGAAGTTAGTTCAATAAGTTCATAAAATTCTTTTTGATTTTCTACATGATAGAATAGAGGTAAGGGGAAGAGGGCAAACTCATGTTAAAAAAAAAAGAAATAGGATTGGAATCGACACATTGATTTTTTTTTTCGCAATTCTTTCGAACCGTATGCATCCAAAGGTGCACGTACGGTTCCTCAGGGATACAATTTTGTCCTAATCAACCGACTTTATCGAGAAAGATTACTTTTTTTAGGCCAAGAGGTTGATAGCGAGATCTCGAATCAAATTGTTGGTCTCATGGTATATCTCAGCATAGAAGATGATACTAGGGATCTTTATTTGTTTATAAATTCTCCAGGTGGATGGGTAATACCAGGAATAGCCATTTATGATACTATGCAATTTGTGTTACCAGATGTACATACAATATGTATGGGATTAGCCGCTTCAATGGGATCTTTCATTCTGGTCGGAGGAGAAATCACCAAACGTCTAGCATTCCCTCACGCTTGGCGCCAATGAGTTTTTTTATTTGAGAAAAAAAAGAATACTATGCCTTCGCTGTATCGAATATGAATCAAATAAAGAATAAGTAATAATAGCATGGCACTTCGAGTTCGATATGAACAAACCATTATTGTTTTTTTTTCTAACATGAGATTTTGTATCGAAATAGTAGTATGAAAGAAGGGGTTATTCCCAATTTGATTTTATGTGTCAAGCAAGAGTCAATTTCAGCGTCACAAACCATTATTCTTCCACACCAGAAGTCTCTTTCTTATTTTTATGTTATAAGAAAAAGAATCAAAAAATGGAAAAAATCATTTTCTCCTTCTTGGATCTTATCAAAAAGAAACTTTGGGATTGCTAAACCACAGACGAGATAAATATATAAAGCAACAGAACCATCATAGTATCTTTTTAACTACTACGAAAGAAAGGGTGGTAAATGGATCATTTAATGATTTGGATCGTATAGGTTCTATTTCTTTTTTTCGATAGAATAAATTCTATCGAAAAAAGAAAATCCATTGCAGAGCCGTATGCAATGTACAAAAGATGCCCGTACGGTTGTTTAATTCTATTTTTTTATTGTTATTTTGATTCCCCCTTACTTTAACCCAATCGTGCGATATATAGATAGAAGAACCATTCATGATGTTATATCAATATCATCAGGGTTATGATTCACCAACCTGCTAGTTCTTTTTACGAGGCACAAGCAGGGGAATTTATTCTGGAAGCAGAAGAACTATTGAAACTTCGCGAAACTCTCACAAAAGTTTATGTACAAAGAACGGGCAACCCTTTATGGGTTATATCCGAAGATATGGAAAGGGATGTTTTTATGTCAGCAACAGAAGCCCAAGCTCATGGCATCGTTGATCTTGTCGCGATCGAAAATGAAAATACTGGGGATTCCTTATAAATATACGAATTACTTTATCAAAATTTGAATTTTCCGTGTGAATAGAAATCATTCATAATCATCAATCATCAGGTTAAGATCGATCTAAGCCAACCCGCTCTATTCTATCTAGAATGAGATTCTATAGACACACCATGCCAACCATTAAACAACTTATTAGAAACGCAAGACAGCCAATAAGAAATGTCACGAAATCTCCCGCTCTTCGAGGATGTCCTCAGCGTCGAGGAACATGTACTAGGGTGTATGTGCGACTCGTTCAGTTCAGATCATGAGTTTGAAGAAATGCAAAAATCTTTTTTAGTATCAACGACCACTACCAATGAATTGGGATAGCATAGGGTAGAACACTTTAATTGACTAGTATCTAAAAATGAAGATCTATCATCTACCTAATTATGTTATGAATTTATGGTTTCTATTGGTGCAAATCCAATCACTTCGTTTGAGATGATAAGGAATTCTCCATTGGTAACAAATAGTTATCCATTAAGCGGAGGAAAAAGGTTATGCTCCTATTCCTTTTCTTGAAAAAACGGACTAACAAGGTCAGCTACCTAGCCAACTTTCAGAATGAAATGCCGTCACTGTATGGATAGCTTTTTTGTGAAAAGGACTATTACTTTAAAAACTATTACTTTAGAATTAGAATTGAAAAAATAATTCTAATTTCAAAATGGATGGGTAGAGCCAAAGAGTGTGAACTATACAAGTTCACAAGAAAATTCGATGAAATGAAAGAAGAGGCTCCGGTGTATAGAGAGGACCTCACCGTTTCAGAAGTTGCCATAGAAACGAGGGAACCCACTATTCTTTTTTCTTTTTTTTCTTTAGTAGCAGTCAATTTATTATTTCCAGGCGAGATACCTTGAAGAAAGAAAAAATAGTGGTCGGGAAGGTCATAGTCGCAAAAGCCATTGGAATTTATATTTTATATATTGGAAAAATCCGTTTTGTTATTAATCAACCGGAGAAAAAGGATGACTGAAAGAAGAGAAATCAATTAGTTATTCAAGAAAGTTTCATTTGATTCAATGACCAGAGTTAAACGAGGATATACAGCTCGGAGACGTCGAAAAAAGATTCGTTTATTTGCATCAACTTTTATAGGGGCTCATTCAAGACTTACTCGAACGACTACTCAACAAAGAATGAGAGCTTTGGTTTCTTCTCATCGAGATAGGAGCAGGAAAAAGAGAGATTTTCGTCGTTTGTGGATCACTCGGATAAATGCGGTAACTCGTGAGGATAGGCTATTCTATAGTTATAGCCTATTCATACACAATCTGTACAAAAGACAATTGCTTCTGAATCGTAAAATACTTGCGCAAATAGCCCTATCGAATAAGAATTGTTTTGATATTATTTCAAATAAAATCATTAATAAAAAGAATACAAATCAAATAAAAGAATCTTAATAGAATCTATTAATCTATTATACAGGAAACAAGAATGATTGAAACAGGATTTCCCGGAGAATGGACTCCGGGAAGATAGAATAAAAAGAAATTAAGATTTTAGTAGTAGGAATAAACGAACATCTTTCAAGAAAAAAAGATTTCTTCCCCATTTTTACTTTTTTAGAATACAAGAATCAAATCTGGATTCTAGTTTTTTTTCGAGCAAAATATTAATATAAGCTTGAGTTCCGATTGGAGTTTTGAAGAGTATATCTATTTATTTTTGGTTCTAGGACCCGTAGTTCTAGGAATCGACTCCACTCTCTCCAATTGTTTCTCATTATTACGAAAAGGTAACAAAGATAAAATACGAGCTTGTTTTATAGCAATAGTAATTAATCGTTGTTGTTTCAAGGTCAACCTATTCGTCCGTCTAGATAAGATTTTTCCTTGTTCACTAAGAAATCGACTAATTAAACTCATGTTTCTATAATCGATTTGATCCCCCGATCCAATTGGGGGTAAACGCCTACGAAAAGATCGCTTGGATTTACGAAAAGGTTGTTTGGATTTATCCATGGTTTGTTTATTCCTTGTTTGTTTATTCCTTCGATATAAAATAATCTATAAAATAGAATCCTCTTTTTTTTCTTATTCATTTAAGATTCGACCAAAATAGGATTCGGTTTGTATTATATATGTTAAGATGTAACGTTCTTACTCTTCCCACTACTTGTCAAAATCACACACGCATTCTTTTCTATCTATTTCTTTATTTCCCCATGAATCGTATACTTTTGACAATAGCGACAAAATTTTCTAAATTCTAGTCGATTGGGTGTATTGTGTCGATTCTTTTGAGTAATATATCTAGAAATGCCCGGCAATTCTTTGTTGACATCCTTTCGAACACAACAGGTACATTCCAAAATCACTCTAATTCTAATATCTTTACCCTTGGCCATGAACCTCCTTTTCATTTTGGATCGACTTCACTTTAGAACTCTCTTCATTTTCTTTTTGATCCGAACCACGAACCAAATAAAAAGAAAATAAAAAAAGAATCTATATTCTATATCTATACTATATTAAAATTAAACTATATTAAGAAAAAGAAAAGTTATTAACTAGAAATGGAATTTCTAAATATTTTCTTTTTTGAATTATTCTAATTCGAATGACTTCGAAGTACTATACTTTAAAATATAATTACTATTAATTACTAGAATACTATAACTATAAAGAACTACAAATAAAAAGAGTTATATTCATGAATAGAAGAATATTAAGAATATCATAATAATTAATTAATACAATTTTTTCTAACTATGAATCATTTCTATACTAATCTCAGTATTTTCTTATTTCTATGTTAGAATTTTGTGGAACCGCCCCTAGACTGGATCCGCATTTCTTTTCCCCCAAAATCTAACTGTATTTTGACTGAGGTTCGATACACTCTTTCTCTTTCTTTTTTTTAGGATAGATTAGAATAGAAAATAAAAAGGGAGCAATTTGGAGCCATGTTACGTAGAATTGTATCTCAAATCTTCTTCATTTTTTAACAGATCAATACAAGAATTCAATCAGGATGAAAAAAAGGGGAATGACAAGGCATCTGGAAATAAACGATTAATTTCTATCAATAGACCTGCTAAAGAACCAAACCATAAAGTGGTTAGCACAGGTGCCGTTGAGAGATATGTTTTTATATCTCGCATTGAAAATCCTCCTTCTTATTTTTTTTATCTTTTTTTTTCTTATTTATTTTTTTTTGTATTGTATATTGTTATTGTATATTGTTATTGTAAGAATTGTATATTGTAATACATATATAGTCCTAGTTCGCTATTCTAATAACATAGATAACCCGATATTTTAGTTCAAGATCATTTGTTTTTGCTTGAAATGAAATTAGAATTAGGAATTACTAACTAAAATGCATATGTACAATGACCCAGCAGATTCAATTTTGCCGTCTCCTAAAAAAAATGACAAGAACATTCTCTACCTATATAGATAGGTAGAGTAAAAAAGAAGGATGTGGAAAACAAGACATGGATTTTCTACAATGAAACACTGTATAACAATTTTCAAAGGGATGTAGCGCAGCTTGGTAGCGCGTTTGTTTTGGGTACAAAATGTCACAGGTTCAAATCCTGTCATCCCTACCTATTCTCTCCCCTATAGACACTTACGAGAGATTCATTGAGTAAGATCAGGAAATTTTGGACATAATCTTTCATTATACTATATGTACCCAAAAAGCCTCGGGGATAAAAAAATACTTTTCTTTATTTCTTTACAATTGTATCTACTTTTAGATATCTATTGTTATAGGATCTAAGAAAGCGCTCTTAGTTCAGCTCGGTAGAACGCGGGTCTCCAAAACCCGATGTCGTAGGTTCAAATCCTACAGAGCGTGATTCTATTTATGTTATGTCGAATTACAATGAAATAACTTAACAAAACAAAGTAGAATTGCAACTTAAAATTGACCTCCTACAAGGAGGAGGTCAATCAAAAAAAGAGATGTTACTCAATCAAAGGTCCAACTGATCACCGCGCCTGTATTGTAAATATGCAGTTACAAATAATCCTATTAAAGTAATAGGAATTAGACCTAAGACGATTCCGAATAGAAAAACTTCAATCATTTCAATTTGTTTTAGGGAATAAAAAGAGAGGTAAGATCTATCCCTAAATAGTAATCTGAATTATCCGTGAATCTCAATGACCAGGAATTGGTAATTGACGGGGGAAGGAACCATAGAATACCTGAAATGAAATATTCTGAGAGGCTTTGATTTTTATTTTTGTAAATTGTTTATTGAATTTCATTCATTTCAAATAAGTCGTATCTTGTTTAAACCAATAAATAGAGCTGGGGTTATAGTTGAAGCAGCCAGTAAAAAACCAAAATAACTAGTTAGAATAGGCATGAAAGAGCTAAATTAGATATGTTCTTTTACTATTTTACTACATTTATTATATGAATAAAACATTTACCTAAGTCTCAATCGAGATACGACGGTAAGAAAAAATAATTTAAATAATTCGTTTAGTTCCAATTGAAAGTTCTTGATTTATCAGTCATTATAGACGGACACTAAAAAAAAATAAAACCTTTACTTTTTCAAAAAATTTAAAAATATTGAATATTTTCATTTGATTTTTATTTTCTTTCTTTATTTCAATTTGATTTCGGGGCCAACTCGATTCAAAGAAGAGCAACTCCTATTACCCTTTTAGATTCTCTATTCTTTCCATATTAATTTGTTTTTTATTGTAGTTCCATAAGGAAAGAACTCTTGGGGGGATCTAATGTAACAACAGTTGCATCACGAATATGGATTGTTCCAACGATCTCTTTTTTTTTTTTATTTTTGCAAATAGTAAAAATACTCAATATAACTCAATATAAAAAGAATAAAAGAATAATAAAAAATATTAAATCTAATTCGAATATATTAATATTAATTCTAATTAACCAATGAAAAATGAAATAGTAAAAGAATTAAACAGATAGGGAGGAATAGTAATAAGAATTTCCATTTAGAATAATTACTATATTAGAATAGTAATAATAGCTTCAGTTTAGAAGTTCAAAGTGAAATAGTATTAGCATATTTATTCTATGAACGAACAATTACCAATTACTTGAATAAAATGAGAGTAT